TTATCATCTCTATGGGATTAGATCCCGAATTATTGTGAAAGAAGAAAACAAATAGATTATGGAAGTCAATATTCTTGCGCTTATTGCTACTGCGCTGTTCATTTTAGTTCCTACTGCCTTTTTACTTATCATATACGTCAAAACAGTCAGCCAAAATGATTAATTTGAATTAAATTTGAATTATTCATTTTTATCAATGATTGAAGAAATGAAAAGGTTTAAAACTCTATTTAAGTCTTAAAGAATCAGAAGTATCTGAGATAGTATGGTAGAAAGAGCTATATATAGCTCTTTCTACCACACTATACAATTGAGTATTGTAGAATATTTCATATTCATTCATATTCTTAGTACATAAAACATAAAGTTGTATTGTATACAGAAAGAAGCTTTCTCTTATATAGAGAAATTGACAATAGATATCTATTCTATATCTAAATAGATATTAGACGTACATCAAAATGAAATAGCACTCGAATTTTCGATTTTTTCTCTACACCCATCTGTATGCATTTCGATCAACCCAAAAGAATTGCAAGCCCAACTGCTTGAATTCCTGATTTTTTCTATCTCTTCTTATGCTTATGGATATGGATCCGGGGGCCCTTCGAAAGAATTAATGTAGGAAGAATCGTACGGGCATAATATACCATAATATACCATATAAATACCATATCATATATTCTATAAATAGAATAATATAGAATAATAAAAGAAAAATATTTAATAGAGGATTAAATAGAAGAATCTAATACTAATATAATACTACTAATATATCTAAGAAATAATACTAATAAAGAATATATAGATATAGAAAAACTAAAGCAAGTCAAGTTTTTTTTTAAGCTTTCGCAAAACGATCACAATTGATACAAGTAGATTTTTCAGTAAAGTACTAAATTAGTAATATTCCTAGCTCTAAAGCCCACTCCTTCCCCATACTACAAGTGAAAGAGAAAATGTAAACACTACCATTAAAGCAGCCCAAGCGAGACTTACTATATCCATGTGAATGATGTCCCCTATTGAAGGAATTATTCCATTATTGATTCATAATCATAGTGGAATGAATGGTGCAGAGTCAAAATAGGATTCTTACTTACGGCTCTTTATGAAACAATTTCATAAATCCACTCATAAAAATTTCCTAGATTTCTTATTCAATAGAATTCTATTGAAATAGAGAGAATTGAAAAAAAAAAAGAGAAAATATAAGATATAAGAAAAAAAAAGAAGAGCCGTTCAACCATTCTGATTCAATTTATGAGCAGCACTCAGAGCCTCTAGTGAGTCTGGATACAAATCAGTTCTTTCCACAATTCTTAAATGAATTTACCATCAGCCTATCCAATCTAATCTCATCGCAGACAGAGTTAGTAGACACTACCTCAATATTTCAATATTAAGGAAGTTATAGTGTAAAATAATTAGGGAGTCTTTATAGTCTTTTTTAGAATCCTTTCTTACCAAAATGGAGTGTCTCTTAGGAACCTTTGTATACCAAGATTTCCGACTTCTGACTTTATTCTTACTTTCATAGTTCTGATGCCCAGAATGATTCTCACTATTTCTTTTATTTGATTCAATTCAGAATAGCCCAAACCAATCATTAAGAAGATTGGGTTGCTTCAGATTTATTGGTACCTGTTTGAGCCACACTCAGAACCCAGATTTTGAGAAAAAAGATGACAGTCTTTTTTTTTATAGGCCCTACGGGTTCTCAAAATAAAGTATCGACAGACCTAGCCCTTGCCTATGCTTTTGCGGGACAAGGATTCGTCAAGTTCGATCAACAGGATTAAGAAATTCCAAGTCTTTTTTTGTTGATCAGGCGACACCCAGATTCGAACTGGGGATAAAGGATTTGCAGTCCCCCGCCTTACCACTTGGCCATGCCGCCAAATTCCATCCAAAATGGATAAAGAAATAAAGAAATTATATATTCTTATCTTTCTAGAATTTCTAGAATCCTATTTATTATTTCTTTATTAATATTCTTATTCTATTTCTATTCCTCTCCTCATTTTGTTTTGATTTGAATTTTTTACTTTCTGAATTCCTTTTATTTTTGGATCTTGAATCCCATTGTACTTATCTTTTTCCAAAAAAGAATTCCTCCTTTTTATTGGATCCTGTTTCTATTCTTTTCTTCGATTGATTTTATCTCAAAACATGCGTCGCTTAAAAACTTACCTTCTATTTTCACTTTTCTCTAGATTTGATAGAAAAGTGAAAAGATTCCCGGCCCCGGTCACAGGACAGACTGTAAAATGCAGGGCAATTTAGAATAATTCACTCTTTATTTCATTAACTATTTACTTATTACTCTTTTACTCTTACTTACTTTTCTTACTTTGAATTAGCGAACAGCTCTTCATTTTGTATCTCCATTTGTATTATCTTAATGGATGCAAAATCCAATTGATTTACGACTAATCATTATCAATTCTAATTATAAGAAAATATATGTGTATATGTAAACCCCAGAACAGTGTAAACA